TCATAAAATGGACTTTCTAAGGACCCCCAATCACCAATCTTGGCATGAATTGATAAAGATCCAATAAGTCCAACATTGATTCCTTCAGACGTGTCAATGGGACAAATACGCCCATAGTGACTAGGATGGATATCTCGTATCCGAAAATTAGCAGTTCGCCCTGTTAATCCGCCAGGGCCCAAATAACTCAATTTTCTCCCATGAACGATTTGTGTCAATGGATTAGTTCGATCCAAAACTTGAGATAATGGGTGTAATCCGAAAAAGGATTCATAAGTAGTTGTTAACGGAGTTGAAGTTACCAAATTCTGAGGAGTAGGTATCAATTTATGCCTAATTGCTCCGGATATAGTTCCCTTAACTACATTTTCTAAACGAGCTAGAGCCAACCCGAGCTGGTCTTGTAAAAGATCCGCTACAGAGCGAATCCTTTTATTTTTCAAATGATTCATATCATCAAGTGTACCCATTCCAAATTTCATCCCAATCAAATGATCGGCAGCTGCTAATATATCTCGTGGTAACAAAAATATATTGTTCTGAGGTATATTAAGATTCAGTCTCCAATTAATATTTCGGCGACCAATCCTTCCTAATTCACACCTTTGGTGAAAGAATTTTTTTTGTAATTCCTTACATAAGGATTCAGAAAATATTGGATCCCCACCTACACAAGAAAATTGTTGATAAAACTCCAAAATAGCATTTTCTTTTGACCCAATTTTTTTTTTCTCCTTATCGGTCAAGAAAGATAAGAAAATTTCAGGGTAGCAAACATTCTCTAGAATTTCTCTTAGATTCGAACCCATAGCTGATGATAGAACTAGAATAGATATTTTCTGTTTCCTACTCACACGAGCCCATATTCTTGCTTTTTTATCAATCTCTAATTCTAACCTGCCTCCCCAATCTGATATTATGGTGCCGGTATAGACCGAAATCCCGTTATGATCCAACTCTGACTGGTAATAGATGCCAGGACTTTGCAATATTTGATTGATCACAATTCTGTATATTCCGTTTACTATAGAAGTTCCAAGGGAATTCATTAAAGGAATGTTTCCAATAAAAATTCTTTGTTCTTGCATATTCCTACTGTTTTTCCAAATTAATCCCGCGGATACATATAATTCAGAAGAATATGTAAGTGATTCATAGACAGCATCTCGTTCTTTTATCAGAGGTTCTACCAATTGATATGTTTCCACAAATAATTGAAATTCAATTTCGTGATCTATATCTTCAATTTTTGGAAATTTAGAAAGTTCTTCTATTAAACCCTGATCAATAAACCGATAAAACCCTTCAAATTGTATCTGATTAAATCCGGGTATTGTAGATGTTCCCTCTTTTCCATCCCCGAGCATCTTTTTTGAATTTCCCATTTATCCGTTTATTGAAAAAATCCCATCCCATCTCTCATTCTTCACCGAATCATATCCATAGAATTCGATCTAGCAATAATGGAATTTCTATTCTGTTTACTGAATCACATGAAATTTTATCCAACTCCAAGATATATGGAATGTATGAAATACGTATGAACGGAGACTAGATTCAATTGGAATTTTTTATAAGAAAGAGATCCAAATGGAACAGAATTGAGAAATACCACTGGAACTTCTGGAGTTTTGTAAAGACTAGAAAAAAAAAAAGTAATTTCATTTTCACCTATGATATTACATATTCCAATTCGATTGCATACCATAAAAAAATGTATTCATGACGAGCAGATAAACATATAATAAATAGAAAACTTTTTTTTTAACCACTTTACTTTTTCATGTATTTGTATTTCATTGTTCAAAAAAATATTTGCAGAAAAGAGATTGATTTTGACCTATTTTGAATAGAATAGTTAGAATATCATTGAATTGAAGTAGGTAAGAAAACTTGTGTTTTTTTATTTATTAATTTTTTTTATTATTAAAAAAAAAAAGAATGCACAGATATATATATATGTCTCTTTTTCTTCTTTTAGTGTGGTACAGTTCTATTTGGGACAGCACATGCTGTGCTCTATCAAAAATTAAATTTTCTCTTCAATGTATTCAATGAAAAATTGAAATATCAAAATTTATTGAGAATTACTCCTCAAAAGCATCCCGAGAGAGATAAAATACCCCATTATAGAGCTATAGCTCTATAACACAACGTAACGTATGTTCTGATTCTGGGGTTTACATATACTCATGATTACTGTTATAATTGAAATTGAAGAAGATTTCTTTTTAATTGAAAAAAATCAATATAGATTAGTTATAAATCCATTTCTAATGATTTTGTTAATATTCTTAGAAAGAAAAAAATGTAGATTTTAATTTTAATTCAAAAATGGTCATGAATTTACAGTCAATAGTTAATGGTTCTGGTTTGTACTGGATTCTATATTTTGTGACTGAAAATCTATATAGTTTTTTTTCGGAGTTGAAAAAAAAAGAGAAAATTAGAATCTAGTTTCTATCGTTTTGGCGGCATGGCCGAGTGGTAAGGCGGGGGACTGCAAATCCTTTTTCCCCAGTTCAAATCCGGGTGCCGCCTCAATAACAGACTTGAAATACCCTATTATAACAAACGTAGGAAAAGACTCTTGATACTCTCTTTTCGTGATTCTAAGCCCCTGGCTCTCGAGGTTCTATTCTCTAACCTAAAGTTTTGCCTATCAGATTCAAGGAAAACTAAAAGTAGTGGAGAGAAATCCGTAAATCTTTACTTGGCACTACTAAATGAGTTCCCCTTACTGAGTCTTCAATTAGATTGGATAGCCAGAGAGGGAATTCAATTAATAGTTTTGGAAAGGACCTAAGATACTTTGGATACAGACTCATGAAAGTCTTGGAATGCTCAGACATTCAATCAAGATTAGATGAAGAATTGCCTTTCATTTTACTTCCAAAAAGAAAAAATGATAAAAGAAAGAAAAAGTCTTATTCTTTCTACATGTGAGTCAGATTCCTTGGATACTTCGAAAAGTGTCCGTTTGCTTGTGTTACATCTTGTCGATTCTACTAGAAATTCTATAATAAGAATAACTCATTATAAGATAAGTGGATTTTTTGGAGTAGTTCATCAATGGTGACCAAATACCTCTCCCTTTTTTTGACTCTGCACCAGTGATTTCACTATTATTAGTGAACAATAATGGAATAGTTTCTTCATATTCATAGAAATAGGGGACAGAATTCACATGGATATAGTAAGTCTCGCATGGGCTGCTTTAATGGTAGTTTTTACATTTTCCCTCTCTCTCGTAGTGTGGGGAAGAAGTGGACTCTAGAAGTACTCCTAATTGCGGTAATAATCAAACTCTATCAACCTGTATCAATTGTTTTAGTTTTCTAGACCGTTCGGCAATTTTTTTTAAGATTTTTTTTTAGAAATTGGATTTATGTTTTGTTTTATTGACTCATTTTCTATTTTTATATCAGGGTTTACACGGTTAACCATTCATGGGGTAACCCCCTTTCGAAATCTGAAGAAATTTCCATCGAATTGGGATTATCTGTATTAAATGGATCAAACAAACAAATGAAATTGAGAAAGTATGTACATACATTTCATATTCTATATAATTGTTTTATATTGACGTTTATAAAGAAAAAGAGAGATATAGGTGGATTCCTTTATATTAAGATATTTCACTTGTATCTTTATACATTACAATAACCATAATGGCTAGTATGGTAGAAAGATATTTCTTTCTACCATACTAGCGGGCCCCTTAGGATACTACTACTGAGTCTAATGCATTCCTTTCATTTAAGACGCGAAATTGAAATCCTTTTTTTTCATTGATAGTAAAATTGTATTCAAATTAATCATTTTGACTAACTGTTTTTACGTAAATTATAAGCAAAAAAGCAGTAGGAACGAGAATGAAGAGTGCAGTAGCAATAAATGCAAGAATATTGACTTCCATAATTTAATTGTTTATTATTATTTTTTTTTTTTTTAATATCTCGGGATTTAATCCCATAGAGATGAGAAATCTTTCGCTTGTAAACTCACTCAGATGAATTAGATTTCGATGATATCGAATGAAAGAAATATCATGAATAACAATATCGGAGCTATAAAATCGATTCATCGTCAAGAGTTTAATAGTATAACATAGGAAGATCTTTTATCCACACCGAATACATAATGAGATTCCTGATCCAATCAAAAAATATTTCTTTATGATTCTTTTTACCCGCTTTCTTTTCTACAACCCAGTACTTTACTTTCCTTGTACAATCATCTGATGAAGTATCATAAAAAAACCTTTTCTACTTCGATTGTTTACAAAAATAGTTTCTAAAGAACCTTAACCTTAAATAAACAATAGAAATCAAATTTCTATAGAGAAAACAAGTACGAAGTTCAATTTGAAATTTAAAAAAATTTTTAAGGATCTATCATCTTTTTGGAAAACAAAGAAAGGGGAACGTGACAAAGACGAGTCCCAGTAAAAAAACGAAAATATTCCAAAAAATTAATTATTTAAATTTTCTTACGAGTTTTTTCTTCGACATCGACTCTAATCTTTAAAAAGAGCATATTCATTAGGGAAGACTCATTTTATCTTTATTTTTGAAATATCCTCTTTCCTTGGTTGGATTCGAACTATTTTAAATTCCTTGACTTCATAGAAAGAAAAGTATATATATAGGTACTCTTGGCAAATGTATTATACGCTATCCTATTCCATTTTCCTACACGAATAATGGGAGATCAGTTGACAAAAAGTGGAAACCCCGTACAGTATCTCTTTCTTCAAGTGTTGAATGCTCTCAATAATTCTAATTAATTTACATATGTCTCTCTACCATCAATTGGTGCTAGTTAAAATAATGGAAATACCCCTTTCTTTTGCTTGATGAAAAACGAAAAATAAAACAAAAAGAGAAATGAAACCATTTTGATTCCCTTGCCCAGAATCAAAAAGGGGAGTTGATGTCTTTTTTTTTTTATTGAATCCGCCGGGACTGACGGGGCTCGAACCCGCAGCTTCCGCCTTGACAGGGCGGTGCTCTGACCAATTGAACTACAATCCCATGGAAATCAAGTGGGTAGCTTACATATTCCTTCTTATGATTTCATTTTAATCATTTCAATTTTAAATTCCAATTATTGTTTTGTAACAAAGAAAGTCACAAGTGATATATTGATATCTATATGGATATCACTTTAGTGAGAGCAAGACGGATTACTGGTAATCCTTGCATTATTATCAAATCGATTGATAATCTATTTTTTTTTTAAGAGATTATTTTCTCGACTCTGTTCATTAAAGTTTATATTTAAAGGATCCATATCGGGATCCTTAGCAAGATCAAGATCGGAATTTTTTATGGAAACAAAAAAGTAACTAGACACAAGAAATAAAGAAAAAAGTAAAGTCGAAATATACCCCGAAATTTGACTTTTTTTCTTACCCTTCTCTGTCATTTATGCAAAACTAAAAGGGTTATGTAGACAGCGAATTATTGGGCCGAGCTGGATTTGAACCAGCGTAGACATATTGCCAACGAATTTACAGTCCGTCCCCATTAACCGCTCGGGCATCGACCCAGGAAGAATCTATTCTAACTTTATGGATAATCCATGATCACCTTCCTTTCGTAGTACCCTACCCCCAGGGGAAGTCGAATCCCCGCTGCCTCCTTGAAAGAGAGATGTCCTGAACCACTAGACGATGGGGGCATACTTGCTCAACCGCCATCATACTATGATCATAGTATGATCAGTTTTGTAAAATTGTCAATATAATCAAATGGTATGACTAGCTTATAAGGTTTTTTCATTTTTCTATCGAATTCTATATCATTTTTTGATTTTACATTTGTATTCATATTCTAATCACAATTCTATAAAAAAATCGATATATTTTCTTGTTATATTTGAAGTGGAAATATTAAATAAAAAAAATCTAAAAATCGTCTAGTACAGAATCTTTTCAAGAAGTGATTGGTCTGACATAAAAAAAGAAGGTTAAGTTTCGTTTTTTTTTTTACTTTCCTTCATAGATTGCCTCATCTCATTGTTAAGAAATAGTAGTATCCCTATCTAATACTAATCCAAGAAAGTCAGACAGAATCCATCTTCTAATTAGGAAAGAAAGGTGGATTGATAAGTTAAGTTATCTAAAATTTGCTTTTTTTTTAGAAAATTATTGTTCAGAGGATAATCCGTATCTCTTCATCACATGTCAAGATAAAATATCTTGGGTCTATGTCAAATTGCTGAGTACATGTATAAATCAAATGAATTTCGTTTTATTTCGATGTGGTAGGCAATTTCAAGTAAAATAATTCATTGCATGGATATTTATCAAATCCAATATTAAAAAAGCAAAAAAAAATACCCCGTTAAATAAATTTGAAGTAAATTCAAATTCTCGTTTCTAGTTCCGAAATGAGCTACTAACCACTATGCGTCTATTGTATATATATTTAATATATATATATATATAGATAGATTTTATTTACCTATCGACTCAGTCAGGAATTAAACCAAGACCGCCCTTTTAACTCAGTGGTAGAGTAACGCCATGGTAAGGCGTAAGTCATCGGTTCAAATCCGATAAGGGGCTTTTACGTTCTTTATTTTCTAATAGTAAAAATTGCATTCGAAAGTGTATAATTTAATTTCGAATTTTTTGAATTTCATTCTAATAATAACTAATAATAAAGTTAGCGAGTAATTTCGAAAATAAAATTGAACATTTTTATATTATAATACAATGAATAATGATAATGATAAGTCGTCTTTTGAATCGCCAAATATATATTCTTTTTTTCCATTTTTCGATAGATTAGAAATCGACAAATCAAAAAGAAAAAGTAAGTGGACCTAACCCATCGAATCATGACTATATCCACTATTCTGATATTCAAATTCGATAGAGATAAAATTGAAACAGTAGATTTTTTTTTATTTCATATTTTTTTATTAGGAAATCCGTCGATATCTCTTATTGAATCTTCTTGTTTCTATATATTTCATAGGAAATATATTGCGTTCCTGTCTAGAGAAAGAAAGTCTTATTCCAAATTAATACCTAAAGATTCAATATCTTTTTTTGATTCGAGAACATAACAAGATCCTAAATTATATTTGTATAAGAATCAAATTGTATTAAAAATAAAAAAATCGAATCATAATCATGGCTTCAGATATCAATCAAATATTTCCATATTGATGCATACGAGATGACAATGTAATGTGATCGAAGGTGTATGTGAGAAAGAAACTCTCATTTACAGTTTCCTATTATTTTATTTAAATATTGAATTGAATATAAATAAGAAATTTTCCCCTTTTTTTACAGATACATAAGGGCATGTACATATAGATATCAAAGAAAATAGAAAAAAATATTCAAAGTTCCCTTTTTGCTTCAACCCGTCAACTAAAAAAAAGGTATAAAAGGAAAATAACAATAGTTGATACTATAGTATTTAATACACAAGTATTTAATACCCACTAAAAAGAAAACTTTAAAGATTTTTTATCTGA